CTTTGCTTTGAAGCGAGGGTATCAAACTATTGAAGCAGCTTTCCTCCAACAGATTCTTTCTTAACTTAACTAGCAAAAACTAGTAGCGGAGTTGGCCAGCTCTTAGCCGGAAAGGAAGGAACTGAGTAGCTGTCTCTCAGGAAAGCAGAAAGCAAAGCCTGGTTCAAGCATGACTGGCATCAGCTTCTCAGCAAAGACAGTTTCAATACAGTTGAGATAAAGATAGCTTCACTGTCAATGAGTAAGCAGATGAGAGAGACTGATTGAAGAAGATCTTAAAGCTTATCTTTCAATGTCAATCTCTATGCTTCTTTTTTTTTTTTTAATTAGCTATAAGCGTAACAATGCCATGCTGGCATTACCGACAAATCAAGAATGGAAGAAGGATCCAATCCACTTTGGTGTAAAAGATCTCTTTCAATCTTCTCCCGGTCAAGCCAGTCTTTCATTCCAGGTAAGAAATCTGTTTACTAGTTACAGTTTACAGATAAGCTATCTCAGAATGTAGAACTCAGATGGGCCTTCCAATCCAATGGATCTTAGCTGCCCAGGATATGAGTTATGCTTTTCCCGTTCTTGTTGGAAAGTACCTTTCATTGGCATGCAGGATTCACTTCACAGTCAATCTGGTTCTTCTTGACAGAAAGCATTCCATCCTTCCCTTTAGCAGTTTTTTCCTTCATTGATTGATTCTACACCGACTGGAATGACCTAGCTACGACCGATGGGATTGGTACTTGACGCTTTCGGATTGGTTGGTTTGCTGGCAAAGCTCTCTTACCGGCTCTAAGATGCCAACACCAGTTGTATCGGATATAGCTCTATCATGCCTGCTTCTTCATGTAATTATGTAAGATGAAGCATGGAAAGAAGAAGCTCTGGGAAGAGAAACCCTCTGAAATGGGAATATACAAGGTCATTCCTTCTAAACGAGCGACTACGTTCCTATCAGAGAGAATAGAGATAGCTTATCTTTCTCTCTTTTGGTGAATGGACTTGCTAAGAAGAAAGCTGTCTGCGTAACAATGACATGCTTATCGAAGAGTGGAACTTGCTCGACCTATTCTTTTTCTATACCTATCTCTTTTGTATACATAGGTCTTACCGCTTGCCTGGAATGAGAGCAGAAGGAAGATAACGCTGCTAAAAAGATCGTAAGGTATCTGACTTACTCCTCAATCTCGTTCGACAGCTACTCAACTGAGCTTAATTACGACTTAGAGGGAGAAAGAACTCCCACTCGATCGAATAGAGAATAAAGGATCTGGTTTGAACTGCAAATAACTCTCTTTACAAAGAGACTGCATCGGTCTCAAACTAAAACTTCCATCGCATTTATACGTTTTAGGTCTTTTACCGACTCCGCGGGAAAGCTAGAATTAGCTCAAGTTAAAGTTTTTTCCCAAAGTCGCATATGATGCAAATAAGGGCTTTTTCTTCCCCGGTTCGCTTTTTGGGATTGGGAAACCATTTATCTGACCAAGATGGTCTATCTATTTTCGGATTCGTTTTACACCGGGCAAAGTAAAGTTAAGGATTGATTATGGGAAAGTCTTCCCTACCCTTAAAGGAAGCTGTACCTAAGCTTCTTCTTCAATCCCACGCTTATAAAGGAAAGGACAAAGGAACCATCAAACTAAAAGGCCTCTTCTCCGAACTCGCCTATCCTATTCAATCATCCGAATCAGGGAAAGAAAGAATCCAATTCCACCACCAACGCCAAAACTAGAGCTTCCACACCGCAAATCCAATGGCAAAGGCTAGACCCCCTGCGAAGCCTAACTGAAATAATACAAAGGAGAGGGCTCGACCTCTTGAATGAGAAGAAGTTGAATCACGCTCGTCCGAAGCAGAGTCAATCTACTTCCCCCGGAGAGAGAGATCCGCGTGCACATTGAATTCATAGGGGCTTCAATCTCTTTTCAATTAGCCCACGCACCTACGTAAAGCCCTCATTATAAAGCGGAGACTTAAGCTTTGGATTTGAATTGGATTTGAACAAGAAACTACGTCCACATCGGCTTTAGGAAGGGCCTTAGCCTTAGCTAAAAGATCTCAGTTTGCACCAGGAGCCGATTGCTCTTAAGGAGAAACCGATAGAACATAGTAGTTAATTTATCTCTCCTGATCTGGTTTCGGTTAAGTAATCTGTCTATCCAGAAGGTTAGGTTTCGACCTAAGCATGTAAGAGGTTCCTCGTAGGGTAAGCAAACCATGCCTCGCAGCATTGATTTATTCTTTTCATTCTCAGAACAATCTCAATAAAGACTTAACGCCAACCAAATAGGAAGCTTAATCCAATTCTCATTCGGAACGGGCTCGAGAGCTTCAATCAGACTTAGGGAGCGAGGAAAGCAGCAGAAGGGCGGGAAATGAAAAGTATGGCAGTAAGCAAAGTGCTTTATTTTTTGGAGTACCAGAATCACAACGAAAGTCCTGCCGTAGGCATCGATTAAAGAAGAAAGAGATATATATTATAAAAAAAAAAAAAAAGAAAAGGAGTTCCTTTTGTGCTGTGCTTGGTTGACCAATGGCTCTTTTCTCTTTCAAGAGCGGATAGGATAAGAGAAGAGTTAGAAGACGATCACGCCCACCCCTTTTCTAGAACTTTTCTTCAGAACAGATAGGAGAAAGCCGATCAACAGGCTACAGACACCACTTCTCGAAATCTCGCTTAGTCTTTTTTTTTGAATAGAATAGAGCCGAAAACCCCTTTTAAAACTAGAAATGAATGCCCTTTGAGCCCTCTTTTCAGGAGGAATTGAAAGACTGTTTGCGACTTACTAGCTCCCTTTCGAGGTGAAGTAAGAGCCTATTGGATCACGCCAAGGAATTCCCAAGGCCTCCCCGGGGAAAGAGCAGCTATCAAGATAGATTTATCATACTCAAGTTCGTTTCAAAGCTTGAAGACTTGATAGAGGAGCGAATCATTGCAACCTTATGGGGCTGTATTAAGAGACTCAAGATACTTTCTTTCTAAAAAGCATCTTATTTAATCTTATATATTATGTATATAATATATTATGTATAAATAAAAGTATAAAAAAGAAAGAATTTAACTTCTTTCAACCTTCTTTTCTTTCTTTAAATAAGATAAGACTTTCAACCTTCTCTTCTTTCTTACACTTTCATGCTGCCTTCAAGGGAACTTACAATGGTTGTAAAGGAAGGAGCCTGGCACGTTAGATAACTAAACCCCCTCCTATTGTGACTGAAACTAGCTCGCTGGAACTCACTAAAGGCTTGAGAATTCACTTCTATAATAGAATCAAGTTGAAGATAAGATATGCCTGCTATCTCTTTTAGGCATGCCAGATACTATAAGCTTTTTTCTTGACTTTACCTAGAGGGAAATGCGAATCCCTAGCCAGTTATTAGAGCATCTTGACTTCAAAAAAGAATCTCTTCGGTCAACTTTACTGCTCTTACTCTTTTTTACAAACGGAGAAGAATCACTCCTAGAGCTCGAGAAATGCGCTTTAGGCACCTTGTAGTAGACACTTATTCTCCTAACAATAACACTTATACTACTGACTGCTTCTTCAAGCAGAGTCAAAATTCAATCTTTTTCTTTTTAGGAAGGAGAATTGGTATGGAAAACTATCCTACCTCTTGATACAAACAAAGGATCCCAAGTTTATAAAAGGGTCCCCAACTTGGGATGGGAAGGTCCTTTTTTGATCAAAACTATGCTGCCCAACGGAGCCTATCATTGGATGGATCTGGACGGTAAGTCCCACATTCGGTCCAGAAATGGACAATTGTCAAAATATTAATATTCTTCTATGTGGGAGTCATACGAGCCAAAAGAAGATTCCATCGATCGGTGAAGCACATCAACGGAAGTGTGCACGCTAGCGCTCTCCTCTAAGCTTCTAGTTAGCTCATCGAAAAGACTGACTCCCCTAAGTGGGGCACATGAGTTTGTGAAAATGCGTTGGTTGATCCGGAGACATGGCCACTACTGGCCTACGGTCCTGTCAGATTGCATAGCACATGCTAAGAGCTGCGATGCCTGCCAGAGGTATGGACCAATCCAGCGCAAGCCGGCTTCCGAGTTATACCCGATTATCAAGCCTTGGCCATTTCGAGGTTGGGCCATGGATATCGTCGAAAAGATCTATCCCAGATCTTAAATAGGTCATGCTTTTATCCTAGTAGCTACGGCCCAGCCTTCCCCTCCTCCTTTTGAGTCATCTTGGATGAGAAAACAGAGACCTACTTTCAATGTCCGTGTGGAATGCAACTTGCTCGCTGAAGTGGAGGCGCTTTCCGCTGGGGCGGACCATTCTTGTGAGAACGAGGGCTGATCCAATCCGGGGTCTCTCTTGAACTTGAACCAGCCAACTCTCTAGGGAAGACGACTAGCTAGATGGTCTTTGAGTCAGAATTCGAACTTGTTGACGCGGAGAGCCATCAAAGGACAGTGGCTGTGGCTGATTTGTGAGCTGAGAAACCCGTGAAAGAGGATGGGATAGCGTCAGTTTCCTTCCATCTTTTCTTTTGGTTGGCTACCTAAGAAGTGATCCTTTCTTCTCTTCCAAGCGGATTCCCCTCTTAGAATGTAGGATGTCCAGTGGAAAGAAGAAAAAATGTAATACTTTCACAATGTCAATCCTTTAATCTCAATCTTTCTCAGAAGAGGCAGCGGCGACTCTGTTTGTTTGCATTCTCTGTCGCACTAGACTAGAAGCAGGTAGTCAACGAGAGTGCGATCTCGTTATCTACGTCAATGAATGAGACTATAGGCAAACTACTGTAACTACTTAATTGTATTGTCATTATAACATCACTATAGGCCTTCAACAAGTAGGAATCTTTTTTGAAAAGCCGAAATCATTGTACTTTCGTTATTCGCAAAAGGTAGCATCATGATATCTTCTTTGACGATTCGGGTAGACTGCCTTCACTTTTTATTGAGCAAACAGAGTTTGGTAGTCGGACCGATAACTCACTGTTAGAAAGAAATAGACAGAAGAAAATGTTAGAGAGGAATAAGTGAGTTTCAGAATAGGCCGAACCTCAGTTGACCGATAATTGGGTGGGACCGCTTGCCTTCTTCTTTTTTGAATTGCCCTTCCCGTTATCATCAAACAAAAGTACTACCATACACGCCTTTTGCCGGCAAGCTATCCTCGCCTACCTCATCTATAGGCATTTCTATCCGCCCGCGCGCGAGATCAGATCGACTACTCTACCACCATCATGCCGAAGGTCTTTTCTTCAATAAGACAGAAATTGAATAGCTTATTCATAATCTTAGAGGCCCTGCACCCGCACCGCTTCATTCAATTGCTCTGTCATAAAAAAAGGGAAGGAAAGATTGTAACCCATTTCCAAAAGGCGCCTGAACCTGCCTTTGCCAGGAGGGGTGGCCCAATCACTAATAGATCTCTCAACGAGAGCCTTATTCTGTCTAGAGGAAATAGCTTCGGTGGATCCAGTTGATTAAGTCGTTGTGTTCGTCCATACACCCACCTGCTTGGAGTGCGGGTAAGGACTCACCTGTTGATTGTGTCGTTGTATGCTTTTTGGTAGAGCCCCCACCTCCCACGGCTACAGCCAGCACCAGGATGGTGCCTATAAAGGTACCAATTCATTCAGTCAATGAAGCTGCAGTCGGTTCTGATGATTATGCCGTTGATTCAGTTGATAAATCAGTCTTACTTAACTTCAACAGCTTAGTGAAGTTAAGATGCCCCAATCCAATCTGTAATGCCAAAAAAGATTAGGCTCCGTACCTATTTGATTTGCCTGAGCCTCCATAGACTTTCCCTCGAAGATGTATATTCCTTCATGTTTGAATCCTCTGGCTAGAGTCGGAAACCCAACTACCCAAGTGAAACTCTATCAAAGAGTTTCACGAATGGAAAGGAGAATCAAAGACGGCACGATACCCACTACTTCAAATGCGTCGACCTCTTCAAAGCCGCCAGTCGCTCAGGCGAAGAAAAAAGGCCGTCAAACCTACTACTACTACTTCTAATGCTGCTATCGTGCAAGAGGAAGCTGTAGGAGTTGTAGAGGTTCGGCTTCCAGAACCCGAAACGAAGTCGACACAAGGTCGCAATCAGGGGCAAAGAAATGGCAATCGTCGTCCAGTCCAAGCCCAACCAAACCCTGATGAAGATCAAAGAAGGCAGCGTAACCAGAACGCGCGCATCCCCTATGATTATTCTAATCAAAAAAAAAGGAACGTCGGCTCTAATCAAAGCCCCGAGTATCCTCCTTTGCCGATACCCATGAGCAAGCTCTTGCCTCTTTTCAAGGATATCATATAATTTCCACCAGAGAAAACTCCTCCATTCCCAGAGAAGTGGAATCTGAATCTGAACTCTGACTTCCACAAGCATCATGGTCACACTACTGATAACTGCTTTACTCTTCGAGCCGTCATTCAGCGACTCATTGATGCCGACGAGATTTTCCAGGCATTGAGAAGCTGAAAACCTCTCAAGGAAGCAAGGCTGACATGGGAATCTTTAAGTTAAGAATCCTCTCCCAGCATGGGCAAAGTAAAGTGTTGCCGTTGCGCGTTCCTTCAGATTTAGGCTTGCAAACGGAGTCCCAATTGACTTTTGCTTCACTTGCCGACCCAAGGAAATTCCTCATCAGTTTGTCCAGCTCTAGCCCAGAGCAAAAGAAAATTGGATTCAATAGGGAACACATAGTAAACAAAACAAGAATAAAGATATTCGGAGCGGAGAGTCCTAAGGGATGCATACCTTTTCTTCTTACGCTTAAAAAGAGAGTATGTAGCTTCTCATTACTGATAGATACTTTCTAATAAGAGACAGGGACCTCATAAGGCTCATAACAGACAGACAGGAACTAGACTTGCCTTGGTATCTTGACCAGCCTCAGGACTCAATGGAATGGTGCTAGAGCAGTTGTTCACATTTATTTCTAAGTGTTCTGTTAGGAAAAAATGTGAACTTCATATCAGACCAAGAAGAAAGGGGGAAGAGAGATATATGGAAAGGGAGGGAAACAAAGTAAAAGAGTAGTTACCGAACTTGAATGGCATGGAACGATTATCGGGACCTCCCAGCATGCGAGTGGACGATCGAATAGATCGATGTGTCTCCCACGGGTCCCAGGGCGTGATGCCCGTTTTTAGCTCGATACTTGGAAGAAAGGCGTAATGGTAACTATGAATTTTATGCGATGGTCACTCCCTAAGCTTAGCGCGCTAAAGTAGCCAAACTAAGAGAAGAGACCCCGTAGTTTCTTCCAATCTGTCTGCCGACAGCTTTTACTGTATTGATTCCGCTGAAAGTATAGACTATCTATTTGAATGAAAAACGGGATTGCTGCTAATTCATTCCGGGTTGAAATCCTCTTTCTCCTGGCCTGGCTGGCTCGACTTCCGGCATTGATGAGCTAGAACAACCAGGTTCAGGGGGAAAAGGGTTCTTTAGACCAATTTCTGAGCTTGGCCAGCTACCGAACTGTGTCCTTTCCTTCTGATTCACGTGCAAAAACCTGACGTTCTTTCCTACTGACTATAGGTAGTATTTATACAATAAATTCTTCAAGTCAAGTAAGGGCACTCAATAGTTTCAACTCTTGCATATCGACGCTTTCCCCTATCCGTGATTCAGTTGTAAATGTTCATAGTCTAACTACTGATCCATTGTGTGTCACGCCATATGCCTTATGACCCTAGATGAGGTTGTTTAAAAAGCATTTCTGTAGAAAGAAACGTGGTCAGAGAATGAATTCCACTCGGACAGCAAGTAAGGAGATCAGGAGATTGGTAAAGGCCTTACTCTCTTCCTTCCTAACGTCAGGAATAGCGGCCTTGGTTGGACTGCTACATTAATCGATAGAAGACACTAGAATACAGGTTAATGAAATCTTAATCTCGTACAAACAATAAGTAATAAGAGAGATTATAGAACCTAGCTATATCGAGGAGTGCTAGCTTTCTCTTTCTGGCTCGCTACTGGCTGGATCGTGTTCCCTGCGGAAATAGAATAAAAGAATGCTGAAAAAGAGCGCAGACTATTCTCCGAACCAGCGCATCCAGCATCAAAGGACAATAGCTCGTGTTGATAGGACTATCTTCAAGTGTTTGAAAAAGGGTTTTAGTATCCAAGGTGAGCTGAAGGTGAACTGTTGGAGTAGATAAGCAGGTCTACCTCAGAGAAGATCATGGAATCATAACAGCAAAGAAAGAGACGCTCCGAACTACTTCTGCTTGAGGTTGGTCGTAGATGAACCCAATAGAATTACTATCTTCAAAAGCTTTAGCTAGAGCTATTAACTATCGGTCTTACAGAAGAAGCTAAAGCAGAGGATAAATTCATCCTTACTCAACCGATAAAATCTGTCTTCAGCGATTCTTTCTTTAAAGCGAAAGCGAAAGCGCAGATCGAGGCTTGTCGAAGATAAGGGACTCGACTTCCCCTGCCTTATTTATTAAGGACTTCCCAACTTACCTAGCGGAAGAAAAGGGCAAGGACCTATAAATATAAATATGTCTAGGTCACTTCCACCAACAAAAAAAGCTATTTCTTACTGGTGTGGATTCTCCACAAGTACTAGAAAGGATGGGATCTCTACAACTTTTTCCACAAACTCAAACTACTAGAAAGAATGCCAGCCGATGTCAAACTGTACTCCTAGTGTGAAACATCCGATTCGATAACAGTAAGAGCTGATTCAAGACTTTCAACCTTCAGCTTGGCTCTCGGGACTGAGACCGTCCTACTAGGAAAAAGAGTCTATATCCCATACGTGTTAACAAGCGTGCTACTGGCTTTGAACCGGATGGCTACTCCTTCGCTTGGAAGACCTACTGAACTGAACTCCTACTGGCTGAATGGCATTCCTACTTTCACTAACGGACTCAAAGCATTACTTCTTAGCTGGCTTACTAATTTATGGCGTACTTCCGGGACTATCGCACATGACAGGAGCTGGTTTGCTAGCTTATTATTGGACTTATTTCCGGATACACAAGGACGGGCTTTGAAGCGAGAGGCTTGATTGATTAGAAATGTTAAGCAATGAATATGATAAAACTATATTTGGATCGCTTTCAATTTTCTACTTTTGCTTACTTGAGATGAGAGCTTGAATGAACTATAACTAGAACTGGGAAAGGATGAATCTAAGAAGATTTCATCGAACCTTACAAATGGAATAAGCTACTAGAACTTTGTCTGTCAAAGGAAAAAAAAAAGAATCATACCTTAGTTCAGGATCTCCCTACTCGTATGTAGGAGTTATACATACCTTCCAATCGGTTCTAAGAGATCTTCCGCTGCATCCTGAGAAACGAAGTCATAGGCACGTAGGTTCAGAGCCAGACCAACTACTCCATAAACCAGTTACTGGTACAAATAACATAAAAATATGTAACCAACGGAAAAAGCAACCCCATGGGACAAAAAGCGGATTTCGGTGACATTAATGCCAATGTTGCCAAAGCCCGGGTGGAATTGGAGGAAGAATAATTCAGCTTATGTTCTGTGGTCTGACCGCGGAGTTGGAACAAGAGAGGTTAGCCCGGAAAGCCGCTCTTCATAACGCTCTTCTCCAAGAGGATTCTTTTCAAAAAGATAGAATCCGTTGGCTCAAAGAAGGGGATCAGAACAGGACTTTTTTCCATACTACCACTAAGATCAGACGATCAAGGAAGAAATTTGGTGAAATCCAAAAGGAGAGGACGGTTCTTGGCTCTCTAACCAGGATGAGATTGCCAATATTATTGAAGCATTATGAGTTGACCTTTGCTTCCGGTAATCTTCCCCTATGAATAGGTAAGTTGACCAACTGCTGAGCGGTTCCTGACGGCTTTATTGCCCTTTGCTTCAAAAAAAAACTCCTGGGAAGAGAAAGGCTGACTCTAGCCGAGGCTAGACACAAGGGGAAGAGAGTTCGAAGAAGACAAAGAGTAAGTTAACCGATGAACATTTTCATCGAAAAAAGATCTTATTAGCTTCCAGACTTATTTTAAGGATGATGTTTATGAGTTTCTGGCGTCTGCGCGAGTTCCCGCGGGAAACCCTTTAGCCATGGTTGGTGAGAAGGCTCCCATGTGTGATTGGCACAAGCGTCGTAGATCGGACTTCGTTTTGCCGGGTATGAACTCATGTTACAGAAACAGAATGAATATGGTCAATCACTTTCCTTACTTAAAAAGCTGTCAGCAAAGTAAGGACTATTCGCTTTCAGGAAAGTAAGGGAAAGACTGATTCTTTGTACAAGTCTCATAGCAATCTCTTAAGCATCCCGCCATTCCTTACTTACTTTTAAAGGCTATCTCCGACTCGACTGTCAAGCAACTTAGGCTTTCTTTGCTCTGCCTTTGGGCGCGAATGGATCTAACTTTCAATCTTGAGTGAAAATGCCAGCTATCTTGCTTTCTCTTTGCCTCTCTCTGAGCAAGGTAGGGTGCTCTATACCTTTTTTATTTTCTGCTTCTCTCTAGACTTGCTTCCTCCCTGGGGAAGTCAGGTAAATAGCCTTTCTTATTCATGGCCCTGAACCGGGAACTAATACTTATTTATATACGTTAGCAGCAAACTCAACGGATTCCCCCTTCCTTCGGCAGTAGATGAGGGCATAGTGATCAAGAGACTGACTTACCAATTACTCAATGCCTGACCTGAATGTGAATGCCGAATGCCTTCACAAGGAGTAGCGGGAAGATTCACTAAGTAAATTCTATAGCTCCTATAGGGCCAAAAGGTAAGCAAGGTAAGAACTAGTTAGCTCTCACAGTACGCAAGGTGAATGAAAGCCAGGCCAGGCAAGTGAATAGGTTACATAGGAGTAGGAGGGCATTCCATTCCTTCCATAGGCTAATCGTTTTAAAGATCCGCTGTGGTCTTGTTCCATATGCCTTGGAGTCAATAGGCTCGAAAGTCAACCAGGTTGCTCTCCAACTGGGATCCTACCCCTGTTCGCTGTCAGGGTGAGATAGCCTAGGAGCTTGTATGTGACGCTTTTCCTCGTTCATTAGGGCACCTAGGTTATCCTTGTTTGAGGTGGAAGTCTTTTCGATATGGTTTCGATCAGAAATTGTCCTATCTTCTTTCATTGACAGCGGACATTCCTATACTTGATTAATTGATTGAATCTATCCAGTAGCAGTTAGAGCAACCCCGTCTTCTCCGAATCGACTGCAGGAGAAGGGCCTACCTAGCTTCGAACTTCTCTATTATATATATACGATCACTTTGCTTCCGACTGGCTTGACTGAATGGCGCATAGGCTACACTGGGATGAATTACTCAATTCAATCCTTTCAGATGGCACTTGCGGGTCGTTCCTAAATAAATCATTGCCCTGGAGCCGGCACTCCTAAAGCAGTTAACCAGATGTGGGATCTTTCCCAATATCCTCTATGCCTACTTCTCTTTCGACAATCTCTCCTTCACTCGGAAGACGTGGTACTCATTAGCGAGCGTCTGGTGACCGACCCTACAGTAAAGCTAGACGCCTGATGGTGCAACAAGGCAAGACCAAGAGAGGTGTAGGATGGCCTACTCTACACCAAAGGAAGACACCTATACGTGCCTAAGTGAGGGAAACTTAGGAGGAGAGGACTTTCATGATACTAAGTGGGCAGCGGCGCACACGTGCATTGGTAGAATCGGCCTAATCTTGGCCACAATTGCGGGACGATGTGGAAAGCTACGGAAGACTGGTCTTGTGTGCCAACAAGAAAGACAAAGTGGAGCAGAAACAACCTGGAGGCGCTCGTAAGAGCCCTTGCCTATCCCAGAGAGACCGTGAGAGAGTGTCTCAATGGATTTCATCACTTGCTTGCCTTTATATGTATGCTTTTTCTCTCTCGATATGGTTCGGTTTGGCTTGTTTGGTGCTAGGAACAGCTTCTACGACGATGGGCGTAAAGGCATGATTCGTTCCACAAATCTCACTGCACTGACCATAGAAAACTCAAAATTGAAATGCAGTTGTCAACTAAGAACCACCGGAAGTCCATACAAGCCGGGCTCGACAAAACAGAAAGTATCATAGTACGTCACAAGTTATTTCCTTTGAAATGTTCTACAAAGTGAAGATAGAAAGCTGAGCGATGTCCGTTTTGTTGGAGATCTTGTAGCCAGTACCGAAGAGTATGTTCCAATACCGCTTTCTCAAACCGTGTTCCGGGGTCAGAGAGATTTAATCTAGTTAATTGATCAGTAATGAATTCCAGAGCCGATCCGAATTTCTTTTATTTTTTTTGAGTAGCTAGTAGCGCACCCGAAGGAAGTAAGTACTCACCCTCCAAGTAGCTAGCAGGCTCAGTAGAGAAAGGAAATGTGAATGTTGTAAGTCAATACAAAATATCTTCTCTAAGGCCGAGTTTTTTACTACGAAATCCATTTACATTTAAAGAGGCGGGGTCAATTAACTGCCCTTAAAAAGCATGAAAGAAAATAGGCGTTTTAACGAAATGATCACGAGTTTGATTTGGAAAATAGAAAGAAGAAAAGGGGATTGTTGCTCTTGAAAATATACTATTTCTTAGAAAACAG